CGTTCTTCCTCCGTAAAGAATTCTTCCAATAATTCTGAATTTAACCTTTTCAAAAAAGCGCGTACAGTACTTTTGTGTTTACGAGCCAAAGTTTTAAGACAAGAAAGTCGAAGTATATATTTTACTCGATACAAACTCTTTTTTTTTGAGGATCCACTGTAATAATGAGAAAGATTTCTGCATATACGCAAAAATCGATCGATAATATCAAAATCTGACGAATCCGCCCAGGTCGGCTTACTAATGGGATGCCCTAATACGTTACAAAATTTCGCTTTAGCCAATGATACAAGCAGTTTCATAATTGGAACTAGTGTATCGAGTTTCTTCATACCATTATCCATTAGAAATGCATTTTCTAGCATTTGACTCCGTACCACTGAAGGATTTAGTCGCACACTTGAAATATAGCCCAAAAAGGCAAGAGAACGCTTGGATAATTGGTTTATATAGATCCTCTCTGGTTGTGACCACACATAAAAATAACATTGCCATAAATGGACAAGGTAATATTTCCACTTATTCATCAGAAGAGGCGTATCTTTTGAAACCAGAATTGCTTTTCCTTGATATCTAACATAATGTATAAAAGGATGCTTGAAGACCCGTAGGATAGCCCGAAAATAATTAGCAAATACTTTTACAAGATGTTCTATTTTTCCATAAAAATATATTCGCTCAAAAAAAAACCTATAAGATGTTAATCGTAAATGAGAAGATTGGTTACGTAGAAAAAGTAAAATAGATTCGTATTCACATACATGAGAATTATATAGGAACAAGAATAATCTTCGATTTCCTTTTGAAAAAAAAGAAATCAATTTATTTGGAGTAATAAGACTATTCCAATTACAATACTCGTGAAGAAAAAACCGTAATAAATGCAAAGAAGAGGCATCTTTCACCCAATAGCGAATAATTTGAACCAAAATTTCCAGATGGAGGGGGTATGGTATTAATACATCTGACACATAATGAAAATGTGGGAATTTATCCTCTAAAAAAGGAAATATTGAATGAATTGATCGTAAATTATAAGATTTTGTGATTTCTGCTTCTTCTAAGGAAGATACTAATCGTAAGGAAAATGGAATTTCCACAATGAGTGCAAACCCTTCTGATAGAATTTGAGAATACAAATTTTTGTTGTACCCCAAAAATGGATTTTGGTTATAATAATTAGTGGAAATAATCAAATGATTCTGTTGATACATTCGAGTAATTAAACGTTTTACAATTAGTAAACTGGATTTCTTGTCATAACCCACATTTTCCAACAAAATGGATCCATTTAAAAAATGATCATGAGCAAATGCATAAATATACTCCCGAAAGAGAAGTGGGTATAGGAAGTTGTGTTGCCGAGATTTATCAAGTTCTAAATATCCTTGAAATTCTTCCATTTGAAATTAGATTTGAACCAGGGATAGTATAACGAATTTATTGGGTTATCAAATGATACATAGTGCGATACAGTCAAAACAAGGTATTAAAGAATAAGAATATATACCTCGTAAACAGGTAAAACTCATCAACGAACTCTCTATCCGCTCTTTTCTTTTTCCTTCTAATTGGTTTATGTTTATTTTAGGATAACAAGATGGTTAGAAATCCTTTATTTTTTCAACGCAATCGCTCTTTTGATTTTGGAAAAAAAAAAAGATCTTTATCAATATACTGCTTCTTCTACACATTCATCTCTACCCCTAATGTAGAATAACTAATAGTTAGGACTAATAAAAAAATCGATAATCCGCTCATGAGAAAAGTCCTTCCCGCATCAAGCACTAATATCTTTTTAACGTATAATTAGATCGGGTAATCATTCAAATTAAGAACATAAGCTCGTTGCTTTTTATTTCTCTATAATTGGAGCCCTAGAGCTCTATCCATTTATTCATTCGACCCGACTTGAAATTGATTTTGTTCCACATCAAGAATTCAAACAAGCTTTTGAACCCATCGGGTAAAAATATTCCCCATTGATACGACATGCTGTTTTTTCCATTCATTCCTTTCAGGATCAGTCGTGGTCTTACAAACTCTACCGATAGTATGGACGAATCTGTTACTTCATACAAATGTGTAAAAGATGCTAGCCGCACTTAAAAGCCGAGTACTCTACCATTGAGTTAGCAACCCGAAAAAAAAAAATAATGAGTATGTGTAGATACAATCAGAATCAAAAACGAAATGGAATTGCACGACGTAATCAAATAAAATATCAAATGGAATCAAATCAAAAAAAATATAAAAATTTCGAATTGATTATGAACATAAATAGTAACAGATCAGATGAAAATACAATGATTTCACAATGATTTCTCAGATAAAAAGATAGAGAAAATCAAAAATGGATATATCGTCTCTTGTATCTTATGTTATCCCTTCTTAGATTATCTATTTTTTTTTTGAATCCAAATTTTTATATCACACAAAAGTAACTTCTTGTATAACAGAAAATCCAATGAGCCCATCATGTGAATTGAATGAAGTAAAATAAAAAAAAAAACCAAGTCTATGAAGCGGAGATAACTAGATCTATTTATCCACAATCGGATTATATTTGTTTGATCCACTGTTGTCAATATGAATGTGAATAGTGAAAAACGAATACAATGGAGAACACAAAAGAATAAAAAAAAAAAAAAATAGAAATAACAATTTCAATTGAATATATTTCTTTTTTTATTTCTATTTCATTAGTCAATTGAAATATCTATTTATTAATATTTCATCTATAAATTATATATTTCTATTAATTTAAATAAATAGAAATAAGAAAATATATATAAAATATATAATAATTAAAAAAAGAGAAAAGAAATAAAAAAATAAAAAACTACGGAGTTGTGTTGGATTGGCACGATAGAGATACTGAACATAAATAGAAAAAAAAGTGTAGGCGAAAGAATAGAATAAATTAAGGTAAGGAAGAAGTAAAGTAGAAAAAAATCTCGGGTTTATTCATTCAATCAATAAATAAATATAAGTAGAATAAACAAGCGTAATCCCTTGTGTTTTTTTATTTGTTCATAGATTTCCAACAAAAACCAACCCATTGATGGTAATGTCCAAATTTTCTATTTCTAGTATAAAACCAATTATTTCATTTATTCACTTGATTGATCTTTAATAAATAAGTGTAGTAGAACAAGAGAGGGGGGAAATAATAGAGAAAAGGTTATCCAAAGCTATAGACAAGTCATCCACACCCTCTTTTTTTTTATTTCATTAATTGAATTTTTCGGTTATTGATTCAGGTCAAATTCCGTAAAAACCGCAGCCCTCTTTGAAATATCATGAACAGTTCCTGTAGGTTGAGCACCTTTTTCAAGAAAATATAGAATTGCAGGAACATTTAAATAGGTTTGATTCTTTATCGGATCATAAAAACCCACTTTACGAAGATCTCTTCCCTCTCTTCGGGATCGAACATCAATTGCAACGATTCGATAAACGGCTCATTGGGATAGATGTAGATTAACAATACCCCCCCCCAGAACCGTATAAGAAGTTTTCTCCTCGTACGGCTCGAGAAAATTGGAAGTTATGTATATGTATAGAATTCTAATTAATGTAAAATAGATCCATAGATTATCAAATAAATTAGACTATGATTTCATTTTTTATTATTCTTTTCCGAAAAAGAATAATAAAAAAAAATTCTTATTTGTATCCTCATAACTCAAGTTGGGTAACTCTCACTCAAAGGAAAACCTTTAAGCATTTCATTTATTGAGCCGTCTATAACCCCCTTTTTGCCTGTCTCCTTTAGAATCTATTCTATTCTTCATTCTGATCTAGTTTAGTTATTGAGACAATTAACAAGTTTAGTTATTAAAACAATTTAAAAAGGTATTTCCTTGTTCCGGGATCCTTTATCTTTGCTTTGAATCATTGGGTTTAGACATTACTTCGGTGATCTTTAATCCTTTCAAAATGGCAGCAACATACCATTTTTTGTGATTTCTTTTTATCAAAGAACCATATGAATGATTGATTCTCGCGTGATACACTTTTGATCAAAAGAGTTTTCCTAATTCCAACAAATTGGATGTTTGAATTTGAAACTTGCTTGAATTGGATCCTTTCGATTTCTATATCGAAAATATACTTACGAAGTTGTTTCAACTTATTGATTGACACTAACCCTAGATCTCCGCCCCTGATAAATGAATTAATACTTTCTACTCGAGCTCCATCATGTAATATTTACATTAAAACTTCCCCAAAATCAAATGAGGGTTATAGTGGAACAGAACAAACGATGTCGAGCCAAGAGCATCTTCATTCCTATATATAAAAGAAAATGGTGGATGTAAGATAAGAATCCACAGTTGATCATGTCCTTCAAGTCGCACGTTGCTTTCTACCACATCGTTTTAAACGAAGTTTTACCATAACCTCTAGTTTCTTGGAACTGGTATGTAATTGATTCAATTATGGAATCATGAATAGTCATTGGTTTAGTTGGTACATAGTTATCTATACTGTTATGAATGGGTAGTTTCTGAAAAAGTATCAGCAAGAATTCCATTTTTTTTTTAACCCATATTTTCTTTTAGATATTGGATTTTCTTTTAGTATATTGGATGAATACAATTTTTTGTATGAATGAAATATTTATTTAATATGAAATGGAATATATATATTATTATTTTTGAATTTCCATTTCTATAAATTTCGAAAAAATGACGAATAAATAAGAAATACGTTCTTTTTGAATCCGCATTTTCAAGTTTCTTGATAGGATGGATTCGCCAGTTTAACACTTCTTCAAGTACCAAGGATTCATAGGAAATCATTAAAAATAATTGATTGAAAGTTTTCTACCTCGATATTATTATTTGACTAAAGTTTTCCAATAAGGGAAGGGACATTTTATTATCTTTTATTATCATAAAAAAAAACCTATTCGAATTAACCCATCAATGATTTAAAACAAATAGATAGATCAAAAACAAATCCCATTTTTTTTGACTCTAAATTATTTTAGCCTAAACCGGTCTTAAGAGACTTAATCCCATTGATTCAATTCAATTAGTACCAAAAACGCAAGCCCTTCCTATTTAGAATTCCACATAAATCCACAGAAATAAAATAATCAAGTTGCACACACCATTTAAGGGATAGAGAATAAGAGAGGCTTTCCCATTTCGATTTTTCATTTCAATGACATCATGTAAAATATATGAGACGTAAGGTTTTTTTATGAATAACTAATTTCAAATATGAATATGAAAGATATGGACATACGATGAAAAGCCCGTCCTACTTTTTTTTCATTAAAAAACTCTTTTTTTTTTATCTATGTTCCCATCTTTTACCTAGATAAAAAATGGATTCAATTCCATCTACGTCTTATGTATGGTATTTAAACTCGATTAAATTTGTGAAAAAAATATGATTTAGAGACGAATCAAAAATAAGAAAAATAATGATAAGAAAGAAGAATCACAATACTATTTCTATCTAATATTAGACTCTTAAACAGAAGGTTGTTCAAAAAAGGCAATCTTTTTTTGTTTTGATATGATAATTTGGATATGATTATATCATATATAATATCATAATACTATGATATATATAATACGCATACTCTGGGACGGAAGGATTCGAACCTCCGAATAGCGGGACCAAAACCCGTTGCCTTACCACTTGGCCACGCCCCATTTCTATTCAAGACTAATAAACACTAATATTGTTATTGGTTGTTCGTCAATTCCAGTCCAAATATTTATAGAATAAATTAGATTGTTGCTAGGATTTTGATACGTGTAGATATCGAATGAAACTGAATTTATTGATCATTAGATATAATTCAATTAAGATATTGTATGAAAGTAGGATTTCTTCTATATCTATTTTGATTTGAGAATGGAAGGATTTTTGATTGGCTGAGTTCAAATCAAAGAAAAGAAAGGTTTTTTGACCTACCTTATGTTATTAATTTTTACCTTATCCCTTATATCAATAATAAGATATTAATAACTCAATCAACTCAAAAAAAAATTATCTTCAAGAACAAAATGTTTGTTATGCTTAATATTTTAAGTTTAATCTGTATCTGTCTTAATTCTGTCCTTTATTCAAGTAGCTTTTTCTTAGCCAAATTACCCGAGGCCTACGCTTTTTTGAATCCAATAGTAGATATTATGCCAGTAATACCTGTGTTCTTTTTTTTATTAGCTTTTGTGTGGCAAGCTGCTGTAAGTTTTCGATGAGATTTTTCATACTGTCCTAGAAAAATTCATGATTTACTCGAAAAAAAAAATTCTAACAATTTCTAATATAAGATCAGATAAGTCTTACATACAGTCTGAACCGTTAAGTGAAATATGGAAATTCTTGTATAGCTGTGCTAAATCTAGATCACTCTCATTTTCTTGTTATAACTTTTTTTCCATTGAACGACCCTATTAGAGTCCCCCACAATATCTAATTGTTGGTATAAAAGAAAATTTTCATTAATAAACAACCCAACTCTGACTTTCTGAAAATTTTTTTTTTCTAGAAATCACTTCATTTCTTGGTGTCAAAAAATAGGGTATGCAGTATAAAAATAGAGAATCTATTCTCTTTTTTTTTTTTGAAAAAAAAAATGCTATTGGAGATTGTGTAATGCTTACTCTAAAACTATTTGTTTATACAGTAGTGATATTCTTTGTTTCTCTCTTCATTTTCGGATTCCTATCTAATGACCCGGGACGTAATCCTGGACGTGAAGAATAAAAAATCAGATTTTTGTTTTCCTTGCTTGATTTGAAAATTTTTATCTATTCCACATCTTTCTTTAACTATATAAAAAAAAATACCAAGTCATCGACAGAAACGGAAAGAGAGGGATTCGAACCCTCGGTACGAAAAACGCGTACAACGGATTAGCAATCCGACGCTTTAATCCACTCAGCCATCTCTCCCCCAATTGAAAAATGAAAAAGAATAATTACTATGATACATTAAGTAAGGCTTGAAAAAAGCCCTTCTTTATCTCTCTTTATTATTTTTTTGATTATATCTTTATTATTTTATTTATTATATAGATAGCTATAGAAAGCTATCTATAGATAATATATATCTAAAAACTTTTATCAGAAATTCCATTTAGATAAAGTTTTAGATAAAGTAAGGGCTCAAAAGAGATATCTCCAATCCAATAAATGTTAATAAAAAAAAATTTGAATAAAATAAAAATGAAAATATATATATTAATAAATAAATAAAATCAATAAAAGTACCTTGTTTATTTCGTCCGAAAAGTCCCTTTTTATTTCCACGGCCTGGCCTGGTCAGTACCTAGCCGGGCTTTTTTTGTTCCAATGAATCATAGAAAAAATGATTTATTTTATTTGAAAACTCAAAATTCTTTTGAAATAAAATAAAAAAAATCGAAACAACAATCATATCATAAGAAGGATTATTTCGATTCCTATGATACAGAATCAAATGATATAGAATCAAAGTGCCATTTCTTATTATTTATTATTATTCTTTCTTTTTTTATTTACTTTTCACTTTTAATTAGTGAAATGAGTCCTCGTTTACTAATCTCATTAGTCTTCCTGATAAAAATATGTCAACGCTCTCATTTTAATGATTTTTTGTTCTGATCCTATTTTTTTATTACTTATTAGACCTATTTTTGTGTTCGACAAAAGGTCGATTTATATGCAATAATAGCATTGTAGCGGGTATAGTTTAGTGGTAAAAGGGTGATTCGTTCTATTAACCCTTTAATAGTTAAAGGGTCTTTCGTTTGATTTATATTTCGATCAAAAACTTTATTTCTTAAAAGGATTTCATCCTTTTCCTATCGATGAAAAATTCGAGGAAAAATAAAAATTCTCGTGATTTGTATCCAAGAGTCCGTTATAAATTGATAAAATTGGATCATGAAATTACGAAACATAATTTTTGAATTGGATCAATACTTCCAATTGAACGAGTAAGGAATCCATGGATAAAGGTAGAAAGAACGGTCTATTTCTAATCGTAACTAAATCTTCAATTTGAGATTTGTATAAGGGAGATTGAAGCAAAACAAAATAGCTATTAAACAATGTCTTTGGTTTACTAGAGACATCGACAGATTCTATTGTTTTAGCTCGTTGGAAACAAAAAAGACTTTTCCTAAGGATTATTTCAAATAGAAATAGGGAACGAAGTAACTAGAAAAGATTGTTAGAATCCTCTTTTCTTCTATAGGGATCATCTATAAAGCAGGTCCTTTTGAATGCATTCAGACAGAAAGGCTGACATAGATGTTATGGGTAGAATTTGTTTTTTTTTTTTTCGTTTACATCTTTTTTTTCCATCTTCCATAAAGGAGCCGAATGAAATCAAAGTTTCACGTTCGGTTTTGAATTAGAGACGTTCAAAATGATGAATCAACGTCGACTATAACCCCTAGCCTTCCAAGCTAACGATGCGGGTTCGATTCCCGCTACCCGCTTATCTTATCTATTTTATCTTATATATTTTTTATTCAAATGATATCGTAATTTTATAGATTTCTTATTTTTTGATTACTCTATTTCGAAATTCATAATAGACAAATATTTTGGAATTGATTCATTTGAAATTCGAATATTTCAATTCCATTTTATAATAGAAAAATGATTCTATATTATTTTATAAAATAAGATAATTGAATTAATATAGAATAAAATGAATCTAGAATTACTATAAATCATAATAATATACATAAATCAATAAATCATAATAAGATAAATTTTACAATTCAATTGTAAATTAAATTAATGTAATGCATCATTGAATTGAATAAGCAATTTCCGGAATTCGTGCACATCTTTTTTTTTACGAACAAAAGATGTGAAAATAAGAAAAAAAAATAGGAGTG